AGATTCGAACCCATAGCTGATGATAGAACTAGAATAGATATTTTTTGTTTCCTACTCACACGAGCCCATATCCTTGCTTTTCTATCAATCTCTAATTCCAATCTTCCCCCCCAATCTGATATTATGGTGCCAGTATAGACAGAAATTCCGTTATGGTCCAACTCTGACCGGTAATAGATACCAGGACTTTGTAATATTTGATTGATCACAATTCTGTATATTCCATTTACTATAGAAGTTCCCAAGGAATTCATTAAAGGAATGTTTCCAATAAAAATAGTTTGTTCTTGCATATCCCTACTGGTTTTCCAAATTAATCCCGCGGATACATATAATTCAGAAGAATATGTGAGTAATTCATATACAGCATCCCTTTCTTTTATCAAAGGTTCTACCAATTGATATCTTTCCACAAATAATTGAAATTCAATTTCTTGATCTGTATCTTCAATTTTTGGAAACTTATAAAGTTCTTCTGTTAAGCCCTGATCAATAAATCTACAAAATCCTTCAAATTGTATCTGATTATAACCAGGTATTGTAGACATTCTCTCAGTTCCATCCCCGAGCATTTTTATCTATTTATCGAAAAAATTTGAATCGAAAAAATTCCATTATTGATCCATTCTTCATCAAATTATATCTTCATTAAATCATATGGATTGATCTAGCAATGATGGAATTTCTATTGTGTTTACTGAATCACATGAAATTTTAACGAACTCCATATATGTAATGTATAAAATGCATCTGGAGGAAAAAAGAGAATTTTATACTCAAATTAGCATTTGTAACAGAGAAAAATGGAAAGGAATTGATAAATGCCACTTAGACCTATGGACTTTTGTCTAGAATCTCAAAAAGTAATTCTATTTCTACCATTTTTATGATATTACATATTCCAATCCTATTGAATACAAAAAAAAGAAATGGATTCGGGATTTGATCTCTTTGATGAGATAAGGACATAATAAGCATCAACTCTCTATTTTTGTTTGAAATTTTTTGAGCAGTTAATCTTTTCGTGCTATCTATTGTTCAACAAACAACAAAGAATTCTCATAAAAGAAAGAACTTTTTACCCATTTTTTAGTAGAATATGATTGAAGTGCATAACATAGTAAGTATTTATTAAACATGTGTATATAGCTATCTATATTGAATTCCTCCCTTATTGCAGTTCTATTCGGGAAAACACTATAGAAAAATTTTGATTTTCTATTTAATCTATTCAATGAAAAAAAGGACTACCGTTTAATTTCCTGAGAATTGCCTATAGGCATCATATGCAGATTAAATAAATACCCCAGAACATAAATTGTTCTAGGGTTTACATATACTTCTATTTGCTGTTATAATTGAAATTGGAAAAGATTTTTTTTTTTTTTTATTGAAAAGAATCAATACAGATTAGTTATGTATCAATTTGAATTTTCTTATATAATGAAAAGGACCCCTTTTCAAAGACAAATTTCGATTCAAATACAAGAATCCCTTATGAATTTATAGTGCCATCTAATAGTTAATGGTTCCAATTTGTCCCGCATTTTTTATTTTGTGACTGAAAACCCACATTTTGTTTATCAATATATGTTTTTCAATATAAAAGAGAGCGAAAGTTTTTAGATACAAGATGAAAGTACAATAAAAAAAGAAGTTTAGTAATTCCTCCACCCCAAACAAAGGGAGAATATTTTCATCTATTTCGTATGGTATCATTTTCGTGGCGGCATGGCCGAGCGGTAAGGCGGGGGACTGCAAATCCTTTTTCCCCAGTTCAAATCCGGGTGTCGCCTGATTAAAAACTCATAATTCCTTATTTTTTTTTTTTATTTAATTGGCTGAATTTTTCCTAAGCAGAAGCAAAGGGAGAAAGGGAACTCCTGATACTTGCTTGATTCTAAATCATCTGGAAGTTGGGTTCTCTATAGCTAAAGTACTGTAAATCCTTGATTCAAGGATGGATATGGATATAGTAGTGGAAATATTTTTATATAAAAATTGACCAATTCCCTTCCACTAGTAATGTAGTGTTTTAATTACTAGGTTTTCAATTAGATTGGATAGTGCAACGAAAAATCTAATTAGTGGTTGTACAAAGGGCTGAAGATGCTTTCTATATATACAAACTTATGGCAGTCTCTAAGTATTGAGGCATCCAATAAGTATTTAATTCGATGGAAAATTGGATTTTCTATATTGCAAAAAGAAATTCTTTCTTTTCAATAAACCCTAGAATGGAATAGATTGCCTCCCGATTCTTTCACAGAAAGACCCTTTAGAGAGTAAGGATTAGATCAAATGGGAAAAAAAAAAGGTATGTGATAGATAATGATATATCTTGATTCGATATTTTTAGCCTTTTTATCTTAATTAAACTTAAGGACAAGAAAAGAAAGAAGAGGTCTTATTTTTCCTACATTTTTTTCCTACATCTTAGGAAGATTTGATTCCCTTGATACTTCTAAATAGGTCACTGCCTATTTTGCTTGTGCTTAAC